TTGAATTAACTGAACAAGCAGATACAAAAGGAATTCAAGTACAAATTGCAGGGCGTATCGACGGAAAAGAAATTGCACGTGTCGAATGGATCAGAGAGGGTAGGGTTCCCCTACAAACCATTCGAGCTAAAATTGATTATTGTTCCTATACAGTTCGGACTATCTATGGGGTATTAGGCATCAAAATTTGGATTTTGATAGACAAGGAAGAGGAATAACAAAACTTTCATTGTTTTTCCGTTGATAGAACAAAAAAAGGGAAACTCGTTCATTCTTTTTCTGGCCAATCAAACAAATTCTTTAATTCTATAGGGTTGAATAAAAATTAGATTGACCTTTTGTTTTGATATAATTGCTATGCTTAGTGTGTGACTCGTTGGTTTTTTTTTTTAGGGGGTTGGGATTAAAAAAAGACCGGCCCAGTAGTATGAAAACCAACCCATCGCTTCCTATTATCTGGATCTAAAGAACCTGTCAAGATATGCCAAATTGGTCATATCTTTGTAGCAACTGAAATTTTTTTAGAATGAAACTTTCATTAATTCTAAGTTTAAAGAAAAATACAGAACAAGAGTGTGGATAAATGGAAGGGTGAGAGAAAGAGAGAAAATAAATATCAATGATATAGAATTCCAATATGTAAGGTCTATGAGTCATCTCATAAAAGACAGTGTAATAAAGCATCAATACTAATTGATTCATCCATAATGAAATATGAAATGAATCCTTCTTATAGATTATAGAAGAAAAAACTCAAGAGCTTCGAGCCAATTAAGACTAAGAAGGTTGACTCAAGAATAAATTGGATTAGAAGCTTCGTTGTAGAATTCTGACCTAACCATTTAGTACGAAGTGGTGGGGACGAAGGAACCTGTGAATGCAAAAGATGTTATTGAACAAATGAATCTTAATAATTCACTAGTTGGGATGGCGAAATGAACCGGAAATCAATTCATCTATTCGGAGAAATGACGAATAAGTGCTAGGACTGAAATAGAGATTGCAAGAGTCAATATTCGCCCGCGATAACTTTGATAACTTTTTTTTTGAATTTGAATTGGTAAACTTGGATAAAAGACAAAAGAAAATAAAGATTTAGTAGGACGTTACAAAAAAACGATTTTTTTATAAAATTTTTTATAAAAATGTTCTAATATCTATTCAAATTAATTGAAATTCCATTTTGAATCCTTTTATTCGCGAGGAGCTGGATGAGAAGAAACTCTCACGTCCAGTTCTGTAGTAGAGATGGAATTCCGAAACAACCATCAACTATAACCCCAAAAGAACTAGATTCCGTAAACAACACAGAGGACGAATGAAGGGAATATCTTATCGAGGTAATCATATTTGTTTCGGTAAATATGCTCTTCAGGCGCTTGAACCCGCTTGGATCACATCTAGACAAATCGAAGCGGGTCGACGAGCAATGACACGAAATGCACGCCGTGGTGGAAAAATATGGGTCCGTATATTTCCAGACAAACCAGTTACAATAAGACCCGCCGAAACACGTATGGGTTCGGGGAAAGGATCCCCTGAATATTGGGTAGCTGTTGTTAAACCGGGGCGAATACTATATGAAATGGGTGGAGTAACTGAAAATATAGCTAGAAGGGCTATTTTAATAGCAGCATCCAAAATGCCTATACGAACTCAATTTATTATTTCGGGATAAAAATGTAGAACCAACAGAAATGAGTCTTGGGAATGAAAGAAAACCGCAGGTTTCTTTTTTTGGACAAACAATATTTCTTTTATTTTCTTCATCCTTTGCATTGGAAGAATAGACTCAAAAATTCATATGATTCAACCTCAGACCCATTTAAATGTAGCGGATAACAGCGGGGCTCGAAAATTGATGTGTATTCGAATCATAGGAGCTAGTAATCGTCGATATGCTCATATTGGTGACGTTATTGTTGCTGTGATCAAAGAAGCAGTACCAAATATGCCCCTAGAAAAATCAGAAGTAGTCAGAGCTGTAATTGTTCGTACCTGTAAAGAACTTAAACGTGACAGCGGTATGATAATACGATATGATGACAATGCTGCAGTTGTGATTGATCAAGAAGGAAATCCAAAAGGAACTCGAATTTTTGGTGCAATCCCCCGCGAATTGAGACAATTCAATTTTACTAAAATTGTTTCATTAGCTCCCGAGGTATTATAAAATAAAATGAGATCCTGATATCTTTGGGGTATTTGAAAAGAAATAGATTAAGAACTAGATTCATTCGTAGATTATGTCTCACGCATATACCTTGAAAAATGCATATTTATAAATTTAGAAACCAATAAAAAAAAAAAAAGGAAAAACATGTTAATTATATCCAACCTTGAGGCACAAAAAATTTTAGTTCATCATGGGTAGAGACACTATTGCTGAGATAATAACCTCTATACGAAATGCTGATATGGATAGAAAAAGAGTTGTTCGCATAGCATCTACTAATATTACCGAAAATATTGTTAAAATACTTTTACGAGAAGGTTTTCTCGAAAATGTCAGAAAACATCGAGAAAAAAACCAAAATTTTTTGGTTTTAACCCTGCGACATAATAGAAGGAATAGGAAAAAACCGCATACCTATAGAAATTTTTTAAATTTAAAACGGATCAGCCGACCCGGTCTACGAATCTATTCTAACTCTCAACGAATTCCTAGAATTTTAGGTGGAATGGGGATTGTAATTCTTTCTACTTCTCGAGGTATAATGACAGACCGGGAGGCTCGACTAGAAAGAATCGGCGGAGAAATTTTATGTTATATATGGTAATCCTTTTAATATCCAAATGGGATCCGAAACCTCTTCCTATTTATAAAAAAAAAAAGAAAGGGGTGAGTTGTCTAATATCGTTTCTCCTACATTAGTTGATACTTCAAGGGGGCTTTACCTCAAATGAAAGAACAAAAATGGATTCATGAGGGTTTAATTACTGAATCGCTTCCCAATGGCATGTTCCGGGTTCGGTTAGATAATGAAGATCTGATTATAGGTTATGTTTCAGGAAAGATCCGACGTAGTTTTATACGGATACTGCCAGGAGATAAAGTCAAAATTGAAGTAAGTCGTTATGATTCAACCAGAGGACGTATAATTTATCGACTCCGAAACAAGGATTCGAAAGATTAGGTGGTTTTTATTCAATATGATTCGAGATGAAAAATTTCAAGAAACTTTTTTTCTACCAAGAAGTAGATTCAGAATTAAGATAAGGAATTAAAAATATGAAAATAAGAGCTTCCGTTCGTAAAATTTGTGAAAAATGTCGACTAATTCGCAGACGGGGACGCATTAGAGTAATTTGCTCCAACCCGAGACATAAACAAAGACAAGGATAATCAGACTCACTAAAGGGCTCAACGTACAAATAAAGAATCTGTTTTGACATCAAATGGATATATTCCATATATTTCTGACTCATATTTATGAGATGATACAATATGGCAAAAGCTATACCGAGAGTTGGTTCACGTAGAAATGTACGTATTGGTTCACATAAAAGTGCACGTAGAATACCAAAGGGAGTTATTCATGTTCAAGCAAGTTTCAATAATACTATTGTCACGGTTACAGATGTACGGGGTCGGGTGGTTTCCTGGTCCTCGGCCGGTACTTGTGGATTCAAGGGTACGAGAAGGGGGACGCCCTTTGCCGCTCAAACAGCAGCGGCAAATGCTATTCGTACAGTAGTAGATCAAGGTATGCAACGAGCCGAAGTCATGATAAAAGGTCCCGGTCTCGGAAGAGACGCCGCATTACGAGCTATTCGTAGAAGTGGTATACTATTAACTTTTGTGCGGGATGTAACCCCCATGCCACATAATGGCTGTAGACCTCCAAAAAAAAGACGTGTGTAGAAATGAAGAGTGAATCAATTTCAAGAGAAACAAGAGAAATAAAAAATTCAATCAAATAAAATATTATTACTATGGTTCGAGAGAAAGTAACAGTATCTACTCGGACACTACAGTGGAAGTGTGTTGAATCAAGAACAGACAGTAAACGTCTTTATTATGGGCGCTTTATTCTGTCTCCACTTATGAAAGGACAAGCCGACACAATAGGCATTGCGATGCGAAGAGCTTTGCTTGGAGAAATAGAAGGAACATGTATTACACGTGTAAAATCTGAGAATGTCCCCCATGAATATTCGACTATAACGGGTATTCAAGAATCGGTCCACGAAATTATAATGAATTTGAAAGAAATTGTATTGAGAAGTAATCTATATGGAACTTGTGGCGCGTCGATTTGCGTCAGGGGCCCTGGATATGTAACTGCTCAAGATATCATCTTACCGCCTTATGTAGAAATCGTCGACAATACACAACATATAGCTAGCTTGGCAGAACCAATTAATTTGTGTATTGGATTAGAAATCGAGAGAAATCGCGGATATCTTATAAAAATGCCACATAACTTTCAAGATGGAAGTTATCCTATAGATGCTGTATTCATGCCTGTTCGAAACGTGAATCATAGTATTCATTCCTATGAAAATGGGAATGAAAAACAAGAGATACTGTTTCTCGAAATATGGACAAATGGGAGTTTAACTCCGAAAGAAGCACTTCATGAAGCCTCCCGGAATTTGATTGATTTATTTATTCCCTTTTTATATAAGGAAGAAAAAAACTTACCTTTCGAGGACAATCAATACACGGTTCCTTTATCCCCTTTTACTTTTCACGATAAATTGGATAAAGTCAGAAAAAACAAAAAAAAAATAGCATTGAAATCGATTTTTATTGATCAATCCGAATTGTCTCCCAGGGTTTATAATTGCCTCAAAAGGTCCAATATATATACATTATTGGACCTTTTGAATAACAGTCAAGAGGATCTTATGAAAATTGAACATTTTCGCCTAGAAGATGTAAAACAGATATTGGGCATTCTAGAAAAACATTTCGCAATTGATTTACCAAAAAACAAGTTTTAAATCAATTGGATTTAATTAAGATATAAGAGTTGAATCTGTAGCACAATTCA